GGGGACTGCAAATCCTTTATCCCCAGTTCAAATCCGGGTGTCGCCTGATCAACAAAAGATTGGGGATTTCTTATCCTGTTGGTCTAAATTCGATGAATTTTTGCTCCGCAAGAAGCAGAGGCAAAGGACTAAGCGGACGTGTCAATACTTGATTTTTATAACCCATAGCATAGGTTTTCTAAAAGACTGTCATTTTTTTTTCTCAAAATCTGGGTGTAGCCCAAACAAACCAGTATCAATAGGGATGAAGCAACTCTCACTTATTAATTTAATGATAGGTTCGGGCCATTTATTTTATTTAATTGAAAAATAAAATAAACGGCGAGAGTCAATTCCGGGATTCAGAACTAAGGTTGGAAATCTCGGTATCCAAGGGTTCCTAAAGGGCACTTCTTTTTTGGTACTAGAATTGAAGAAGAGATTATACGAAAGACTATCATATCAAGATCTCTTAAACTGCCCTTATTAAACAAAGTAGTGTCTCGCGATACTGTCTGGTATTAAATTAGATCGGATACGATGATAGGAAATCTATTTAGGAGTTGTGGAAAGGCCCGAAGATACTTTGTATCCAGACTCATGAGAGGCTATGAGTGCTCAGACATGCAATCAGAATGGTTGGTCTACTCTTCTTTTTTTTTAGAGTAAAGTTCAAAGTTGAAAAGAAAAAATGTATGTATATGTAGGAATAGTGGTGGGGGGTTCTCCCGATTCTTTCACAGAAAGAAAGACAGTAAGCTTAGATCAAATAGGAAATAGAGGTATCTGATAGATAGTTATCTCTCTTGATGGTATATTTTTATGCTTTTTGCTTAGTAAAGAAAGGTATCAAAACAAACAAAGGGTCTTACTATTCTTACTCTTACATGCTCCACTCCATTAGAGGTCCTTTGCTATTTCCAAAGAAAAAACGTGTGTATCATCGTATTTGTACTTAATGCTTCCTGATTCTACCAGAAACCCTAAAATATAGAAACTTGTTACGAATGTATTCATTGAATTGGTTTGGTTCATCAACAGTCTTAATTCAGAATCCTATTTTGACTCTGCGCCATTGATTCCACTATGATTATTAATCAATAACAGAATAATTCCTTCATAGAAATAGGGGCATAATTCACATGGATATAGTAAGTCTTGCTTGGGCTGCTTTAATGGTAGTCTTTACATTTTCCCTTTCACTTGTAGTATGGGGAAGGAGTGGACTCTAGGGCTGGGGGCACTACTAATTGAGTAATCGATTGCTCAATCGAACTGTATCAACTCTTTATTGATCATTTTTCGAAGCCTTAAAAATAAATCTCTTCAAACATGATAGGAGATTTTTTCCAATCCAACCGTTTCCTAAATATTCTATTTTGGTGAATCAACTCTTATCAGAATTATGGATATTACAATAAGAAAAACCAATACCTATTTTTTTTCTTTACTTTTACCTTTCTAAAAGTTCCGCTATTACGACAATACATATTTTCTTTCTACTGGAAACGAAGCGATTAATGATTGTCCAAAAAGGTCCTACACATAAATAACACATAATAAAATTAGATCTTTCTTCCATTGAGCGATCCATATATCACACATTTAACATTTGTTTTAGACTCCTAGAAATGTTTTTATGCTTTTTTTGACTCATTGAATGTTTAAGCATGAAAAATGGACAGGCTCTACTCTACTCCTTTTCCAAATAAAATCCGAAGAGGTTACCATATAACTCCGCGGATCATCCGTTAATTGTGACTTCTTGAGATGGGAAATCAAAATAAAAGAAATAGAATTAGAGTGCTATCTATATGTACATCTAATATATGTACATATTGTAATTTGATCTATATGAAGCCTATATTCGTATACAATACAACTTTATATAATAAAAAATAGTATACAATACTAGCCAGTGTGGTAGAAAGAACTATAGTTCTTTCTACCACACTAGCTTATTAGATACTTACTAAGATACTTCTGATTCCAGCCTAATCATTTCATTTAAGACTTAGAGTTTGAATCCCTTTCTTTCATTTCTTAAATCATTGATAAGAATTAATAATTCAAATTAATCATTTTGACTAACTGTTTTTACATAGATGATAAGTAAAAAAGCAGTAGGAACTAGAATGAACAGTGCAGTAGCAATAAGTGCGAGAATATTGACTTCCATAATCTTTTTTTTTTTTTTTTGTTTCGCAATAACTCGGGATCTAATCCCATAGAGATGAGAAATTTGACTCTTGTAAATTCAATGGGATGAATTGCATCCTGATAATACTGAATCAGATCAATATTATGAATAACAATTTCTGATCTATCAAATGAATTCATCGTCGAAAATGGAATAAATAGTATAACATAGGAAGATCTTTTATCCATACTAAATCAAAAATACCATTTTTGATTGTATCAGAAATACCCGCCGTTGGATTTTCGTCCCCTTTTTTCACTTTTTCTTTTCTATAACCTAGCATCTTCCTTATACAACTTTCCTACTTTTACGTAGAATTATGTACATCAAATTATGAAGTATCATATGATATGACCAGTATTCTCTGGGTCATACACAGATCCAAACAGTATAAGTGAGATAGAAAAAAGAAAGGATTAAGTATAAAAAATCGAATATTCGAACAAATGAAATTTACTAAGAATAAGAAAGGGGACGTTGCTTGGTTGGTCTTTTCTTTAGTATCCTCTCTTTATTGGATTGGGATTGGAACGTATACATGAAAAACGCAGTATGCAATTTAAATGAGAATGAAATAGATTGTTTCCAATTAGTATTAATAATTGAGGATACACAAAAAAAAGTAGGAATTTAGAAAGGATGTGCTTTAACCTGAAAAGTACTTCGCCGGGTAATTAAATTATATTTATATTAAGTGTATCGTACAATAAACGAAGACAATTTATGTCTGTACTCCCCATAAAAATATGGGCACTCTATTCCATTTCATTGATCAAGAACAATCGAAAAAGAAAGTGAGTATGGTATCTCTTAAATTTAAAATACTGAATATAGTCAGTCTGAATATAGCAATACTACCGATTGTACTAATCTACATATGTCTCTCCCTTATCAATCAGTACTAGTGAAAGAAATTCCCCTATTTGTCTGATGATAAATGCGAAACAAAAGAAATCAAAATCTCCCCCCCCGCAACGGGGATTCCATTTTGCTCCCTGTCTTCCCTTTCGCTAAAAATAAAAAAATGAATTGAGAAATTCATCGGATCCTAGTTCGGGACTGACGGGGCTCGAACCCGCAGCTTCCGCCTTGACAGGGCGGTGCTCTGACCAATTGAACTACAATCCCAGCGAGGTGTATAGCATACATATTCTTATGGTTTCATAAGAACATTCTACTCGTCATGTTGTAACGTAACGGATACGCGAATGATATATTGATATCATATCCACATAAACACGGGCTTTAGTGAGAGTAGCGCGGATTATTAGTAACTAGTGATTTTTTATTTTATTGTTAAAAATAGATAATCAATCTTTCAATGAGATGAGAAAAAAGATATAGATAGAGCAAAAAAATGAACCCTTTCTGTAGGACAAATTGGTTGTATCATACTCATGGAACGGTGCATTTTTGGGCCGAGCTGGATTTGAACCAGCGTAGACATGTCGCCAACGAATTTACAGTCCGTCCCCATTAACCGCTCGGGCATCGACCCAGGAAGAATTCATTCTAGGCTTATTGATAATCCATGATCAACTTCCTTTCGTAGTACCCTACCCCCAGGGGAAGTCGAATCCCCGTTTTCTCCTTGAAAGAGAGATGTCCTGAACCACTAGACGATGGGGGCATATCCGCCCGACCGTCATCATACTATGATGATAGTATGAACAGTTTTTTGGAATTGTCAATATAATCTAATGGTATGGCTAGATCGGAAAAGTCTTTCTATCTATGTTCTAATTCTATAGAATTAGAACATTTTTTTTCTTCCATTTTCATTCATTGCTTCGTTTCTCATTCAGATGAAATATAATATGCCTATCACTATCTCACACTAAGCCAGAAAATTCAAAAACGAGAAAAATTTTTCTAGGTAAATAAAATTTCTTGTTCCATTATGAGTCTACTGCACATATATGTATATATGCAGTAGACTCATAATGGAAAATGGCTAATTCATGAATTGAATAGGGCCCTTTTAACTCAGTGGTAGAGTAACGCCATGGTAAGGCGTAAGTCATCGGTTCAAATCCGATAAAGGGCTTTTTCATGAAACTCAAGTCTTAGTCTTCCTTTTTCAGCGGAGAATACGGATTTGATATATAAAAGAAACGGGCAACCACTCATTATAATTTATATTGGGTTCTTAATTATTATGAATTCTAGTTAAAAAGTGGAACATTTAATCATTATCATAATGACTAATTGAACTTATTGGAGGAATTCTAACCTGTAATGACATAGTAGTCCTCTTCATATCTTATCTTATTATTTTATTCCATTTTTTTGTCCTGGGACATAACATAAATATTCTAGATATCCAATATCCAACCCCTACTTATTAATTTTTAATTTAATCGCCAAACCAAAATCAAAGTATTCCTACTTCCCCATTGTTCCTACCAAATCGAACATAAAATGTTAAATAAAAAGTAAGTGGACCTGACCCATTGAATCATGACTATATCAGCTATTCTGATATTTAAATTCGATATATATTAAATTGTAGAAAGCGGTTTTTTTTTTATTTCCTTAGACCACACCACAACAAGACAAGAATTTGTCGATATTTCTTATTTTATCTTCTTGTTAATGGACGCTCCATAGGAATAAATCGCTCCCCTTTTCCGATACATATAAAAAAAGTATATTTTTTTTCGAAAATCTATTTTTCAATATCTTTCCTTGATTTCAGAATCCGATATTGTTTTGTTGTCCTGTTCCAGCAATGCAATAGAGAACGAATGCGAGAAAGGGGCTTTCATTTCCAGTCTACCATTATTTAATATTATAATTATATTAAATTTTGAATTTAGGA